TGAAGGTAATGTCAGAATTTTATATTTCTAGATATAATTCCTTCATCTATTCACTTGATCTTTTTTCTATCCATCTTATATCAATAAGATAGATTAAGGGGCAGTAGTAGAGAAAGTTATACAAAGCTATATACGAGTCATCCCCCCCTCGTTTTTTGTATTTCATTGATTGAATTTGAATTTCGTTTGATTAAGACGAAGTTCCGTAAAAACCTCCGCTTTCTTTGAAATATCATGAACAGTTCCTGTAGGTTGAGCTCCTTTTTCAAGGAAATATAGAATAGCAGGAACATTTGAATAAGTTTGATTCTTTATCGGATCATAAAAACCCACTTTCCGAAGATCTCTTCCTTCTCTTCGGGATCGAGCATCAATTGCAACGATTCGATAGACGGCTCATTGGGATAGATGTAGGTGAACAATACCCCCCCCCCCTAGAAACGTATAAGAAGTTTTCTCCTCGTACGGCTCGAGAAAAAATGATTCAAAGTTATGTCGATGTATAGAATTCCAATGGCAAATAGATCTATAAAATCATCAAATTCATTAGACTATGATTTAATTTAAGTCCTTTTTTTTGTTCTTCTTTCCCCAAAAATATAAAATCATTCGTACTCATAACTCAAGTTGGATAACTCTCAAATAGCTCAAAGGACAACCCTTAGGCATTTCATTTATTGAGCGGTCTCTAACCCCCTTTTTGTTTGTCTCGTTTAAAATCTATTGTATTCGTCATTCTGATCCTAATCCTAGTTTTTGAGACAATTGAAAACGGCGTTTCCTTGTTCCGGGATCCTTTATTTCTGTTTTAAATCATTGGGTTTAGACATTACTTCGATGATCCTTAATCCTTTCAAAATGGCAGCAACATACCTTTTTTTTGTGATTTATTTTTATCAAAGAATCATACGAACGGTTGATTCCCGCACGATACACTTTTGATTGAAAGTGTTCTACAAATTCAAACAAATTTTCTTTTTGGATTTTAAACTTGCTTGAATTGTATCCTTTCGTCTATATCGAAGATATACTTACAAAGTATTTCCAACTTCTTGATTGGCACTAACCCTAGATCCTTGCCCCCGAGAAATGAATCAATACTTTCTACTCGAGCTCCATCATGTACTATTTACATTACAACCCAACAAAAAAAGAAAAGAGGGGTTCTTCTAGTGGAGCAGAACAAACGATGTCGAGCCAAGAGCACCTTCATTCGTATATAACTATATAATAAAATTTGAATATAAGAAAATGGTGGGTGTAAAAATCCACAACTGATCATGTCCTTCAAGTCGCACGTTGCTTTCTACCACATCGTTTCAAACGAAGTTTTACCATAACATTCCTCTAGTTTGGAGCCGGTATGTAATTGATTCAATTATGGAACCATGAATAGTCATTGTTTTAGTCGGTACATAGTAATCTATACTTGTTTCTTTTTTTTTATGGATGTGTAGATATTTTTCTGAAGATGTCTCATCAAGAATTCAACTTAATCCCGTATTTTATTGTATGAATGCAACATTTTTTATTAGATTTTCTTATATCTATAATCTAGATAGATTATCTATCTATAAAATGATTTATATTTTTATATCTTTTATACCTATAAAATTACATATAAATATAAAATTAGATATTCTAATATCTATAATTTATCTATAATATATCTATAATATATAAATAGTATAATAATAGAATATCTATAATATATAAATAGTATAATAATAATAGAATATCTATAATTATATATATATTATTATAAATATTCTAAAATAATTATAGATATGATAAAATATAATATTATTATATATTTTATAATACATAATATAATAGACATTTATATTTATATATTTATAAAAATTTTTATAAAAATCAAATTTATATAAAAATAAAAGGATACAAATATAAAATAAATGAGTTATTTTTGAATCTGCATCTTCAAGTGACACAATAGGATAGATTCATCAATCTAATACTTCTTCAAGTACGAAAGACTAATCTAATAATAAATCATTACAAATATTTAATTGAAAAAATTGACTACTTCGACATCATTACATCATTATTTGAGTTGAATAAAGTTTTACAAACAATAAAAAAAACCGCATTTGATCCTTATAAATAAGAGAGATAAATCCATGTTTCGTTTTGAACTGAACCAACAATGATTTAAAGCAAATAGATAGATCAAAAACAAATCCAATTTCTCTTCGTTTTTTTTCGTGAAGAAGATTTAGATCCTTATTCTTTCATATGATTGATAAAATAAGAACCGAAAGAATAGGAGATTTCTGTATCTTAGACTGAACAATTGTTACTGAAAGTAATTATGGATATTCTATGTGAAATATTTTAATTTAAAAAATTTTAAAGATCATAAATCTTTTTCACGAAAATCGAAACCTCATTGTCGCTGAAATAGAACGATAACAAATACATACATCTAAAAATTTCCTTCCTCATTTTTTAGGTATTTTGTTATATTTTGTTTGACTTGAGGTTCAGTAATCTTTCTGTAATTTTTCCATAAGAATCTTTCCATAAAGTAAAAAGTAAATAGAATGTATGAATTGCCCCGTCTGAATTGTTACATAGATTTACAATAATAGATTTACAATAATTCATTAGAGCCAAAGACGAAATACCTAAAACTGAGGTTCAAAGAAAATGGATTTGTTACATATGTAACTTGATTGTTTGTTAATGAGATTTGTACAGACACCGATATTGAAATTGATACCTTCCACTACTGATCTATTTACTGATCTATTTCACAAATAATATGGGATGATGAATCATAAATAAAAAAAAAGATCCTCTTTTACGGGATGCTAGACTATCTTGTCTAGGTACAAAGCCAAACGAGTCTTTGTTCCTATTTTTATTTTAGTTTCCCCTAACCTAGCCTTAAGAGATTTAATCCCATTAATTGAATTCCATTAGTACCAAGAAAACCCTCTTGTTTATTTTTTAATAAAACAATCCACAGAGAATTAATAATTAGGCTACCTCATTTAAGGGATAGGGAATAATAGATAGGGAATATAGAGGCTTTTCTTTCGGATTTCGATCTAGAATGCATCATTGAGAATGCAAATGGATATGAGACGTAAGGTTTTTCTAAGTAACTAACCTTCAATATGAAGGGGATGGGCATAGAATCAAAGGCCCCTCCGACTTTTAAAGCAATCTTTATTCTGATATAATTGGTATGCTCTGGGACGGAAGGATTCGAACCTCCGAATAGCGGGACCAAAACCCGTTGCCTTACCACTTGGCCACGCCCCATTTAGATTTCTAGTCGACACTAATAAACACTAATATTGTTATTAGTCGTTCGTCAATTCCAGTCCAAATATTTATGGAATAGATTAGATTGTTGCTAGGATTTTGACACGTATAGACATAGAATTAAACTGAATTTATTGATCATTACATATAATTCAATTAAGATATTTATGAAAGTATGATTTCTTCTATTCTCTTTTGAGACTTGAAGTATTCTTGATTGGGTTAGTTAAAAGAAAAAGAAGGATTTTTTGGTCTACCCTACTTTATTCTTTTTTCCCTTATATCAATACCATATCAATAACTCAATCAAAATTCAATTATCTCCAAGAACAAAATGTTTGTTATGCTTAATATCTTTAGTTTGATCTGTATCTGTCTTAATTCTGCCCTTTATTCGAGTAATTTTTTCTTCGCCAAATTGCCCGAAGCCTATGCTTTTTTGAATCCAATCGTAGATGTTATGCCAGTCATACCTCTGTTCTTTTTTCTCTTAGCCTTTGTTTGGCAAGCCGCTGTAAGTTTTCGATGAAATATTTAATACTGCCCTAGAAAAATTCATGATTTCTTCGAGAAAAAAAATTCTAACAATTGATAAGATTAGAAAAATCTTAGATTATGAACCCTCAATTAAAACATTGAAAGTCAAAGTATCGGATAGTCGCAATAAATCTGTATCACCTCATTCTAACCCTTTCCTTTTTCCAGTGAAAGGCACTATTAATTAGGGTCCCCCACAATATCTAATTGTGGGTATGAAAGAAAATTTTGGCAATGAAAGACTCTTAATTACAAATGATTTTTTGAAAATGCTTTTCCATTTCTAGAAACTACTTCTCATGTCTTGGTGTCAAAATAGGAGTCAAAATAGGATATGTGGTATAAAAATGGAAAATCTATTCTCTTTTTCCCAAAAAATGATCTTGGAGATTGTGTAATGCTTACTCTCAAACTCTTCGTTTACACAGTAGTGATATTCTTTGTTTCTCTCTTCATCTTCGGATTCCTATCTAATGATCCGGGACGTAATCCTGGGCGTGAAGAATGAAGAATAAAAAATAAAGGCATTTTCCTTACTTGATTTTCAAATTTTCTTCGGATTTTATCTATTCCACACCTTTAACTATGAAAAAGAAAAAGGGTTCGAGAAATTCGAAAGATAAATAAAATATCAATTCATCAATGGAAACGGAAAGAGAGGGATTCGAACCCTCGGTACGAATAACTCGTACAACGGATTAGCAATCCGCCGCTTTAGTCCACTCAGCCATCTCTCCCATACATAAAGTAAAGATTGAAAAAGTCTTTCTTTATCTTTCTTTATTATTTTTTTATCTCTTTTTATTATATAGATATATACAACTTTTATCAGCAATTCCAATTCCATAAAGTAAGGGCTCGAAAAATATATTTCCAATAGAAATATAGAAAAAAAAAGAATCTTTCTTTGAGTTTGTTCAAAAGGGCCTTTTTATTTTATTCCCACGGCCCGGATAGGTACTGACCTATCCAGGCCCTTTTTTGTTCCAATGAATCATAGATAGAAAAAAATTTATCTGATTTGAAAACAAAAATGCTTGTTATTAAAGCAACAACAATAATAAGAAGAACTATTTCCATTCCTATGATATAGAGTCAAAATAGAATCAAAATGTGAGTTCTTCTTATTATTTTATAATTCTTTTTTTCTTGTTTTTTTCTTTACTATT